AATGTCACAACATTTTTTTTATACATGCCCAAGTGATGGAAAACAAAGAATATCTTTTACATATCCGCCCAGTTTGTCAACGTTTTTTGAAATGATACAACAGAAGATGCTTTTGTGCACGACAGAAAAGCTATCCCCAGCAGAACTGTATAATCATTGGTTTTATACCAATGAACAAAAACGAAACAACCTCATCAACGAACTTATCAATCGAATTGAAGCTCTAGACAAGGGGTCTCTTGCTATGGATGTACTCGAAAAAAGAACTAGATTGTGCAATGATGAGACTGAACAAGAATGCTTACCTAAAATATATGATCCTCTTTTGAATGGACCCCATCGTGGAACAATCAAAGAATTGTATTCAGGTTCAAACATGAACGAGTATTTAATAAACTCGATAGAAGATTCTATCGAAACTCTTTGGATAAACAAACTTCATGATATTCTAAGCCTTCCTAATAAAATAAATAACCTTACTACTGATTACCGAATATTAAAAATATATTAAATTAATTAATATTAATAACAGTAACAGTAAATTAATATAAAAATGGATACATAAAATAAGTAAAAGAAGAGATAAGAAGAGATGCGTCCTCCGCCCATATATTTAATAATTTCTGCTAAAAATAAATTTAAAATACCAACACCATTCGTAATGCCATCAATTACTTGTTTATCAAAAAAATAAATAAGTTCCGCCAGCCCTCTTATACCTGTAGTTAAGGTTTTTGTATAAACAGCGTCTATATAACCACGATTATATGACCAATTATATATAATATTTATTATTTTGTCCCAGATAATTCTCCTAGGACCCATTTGAACAGATAAATTTATTAAGCTCAAATTATTAAAATAGGAATAAGCAGGTGCATAGAAAAGAAACGCTATAAATATTCCGAAATATGCTATACTGACTGAAAAAATAGCATTTATAACAAACTCATCCCAATCAAAATCAGAATTTGAATGTAAAAAGTTTATTGAGGGAGTTAACCATCTGGATAATATATCTAAATGAATTATTCCTTGACCAAAAGGAATTCCTATGGATCCAACGAACAAAGTAAATAAGACCAATATAATAAGTGGTAATAACATAGTATTGTCCGATTCATAAGGATATGCGGAAATTTTTTTATTTGGAAAATTATTAATAGTAATAAGAGACCCCATCATATTGGTTACTACATTACCAACAATAGGATATGCTTTTTTCGAAAAAAAAGAAATTCTTTGATTTTGATTCATTGTTGATAAAATCCATTTTTTTTTTTTTACTTTTTGTCCTTTTTTGCCCCAGATAGATATTGAATGGAACACATTATTTTTTTTGCCGCTGTAATTTTTACAATTAATGTTTAAATGACCTTCAAAAGTAAGTAAATACATTCGAAACATATAAAATGCAGTTAATCCTGCTGTGAAACAAGCTATTATTGCAAAAATGGATGAATACAACCAACTATCATTAAGAATTTCGTCTTTGGACCAAAAACAAGCAAGAGGTGGAATACCACAAAGAGAAAGTGTGCCTAATAAAAATGAAATTTTTGTAATTGGGACATATTTTGTTAAACCACCCATAAGAACCATATTCTGGCTTTTATCTGGGGAATACCCAACAATAGTTTCCATTGAATGAATAATGGATCCAGATCCTAAAAACAACAATGCTTTTGAATAGGCATGAGTGATCAAATGAAATAAAGCAGCTCGATAAGATCCCATACCTAAAGCTAACATAATATAGCCCAATTGCGACATTGTCGAATAGGCTAGACTTCTTTTAATGTCTCTTTGAGCAAGAGCTAAAGTAGCTCCTAATAGTATTGTTATTATACCTACCAAAGAAATTATATTCATTATGTAAGGTATGACTGTAAAAAGAGGAAAAAGTCGAGCTACAAGAAAAATTCCTGCTGCTACCATAGTAGCAGCATGTATAAGAGCCGAAATAGAAGTAGGGCCTTCCATGGCATCAGGTAACCATACATGAAGAGGGAATTGCGCAGACTTAGCAACCGCACCAACAAATAATAGGGAAGCACACAAAGTCAGAAATAAAGAATTGGCCCCATTATTATCAATCAAATTATTGGCTATTTCAAACAAATCACGAAATTCAAAACTCCCCGTTATCCAATAAAGACCTAAGATTCCTAAAAATAAACAAAAATCCCCTACACGATTAGTTACAAACGCTTTTTGACAAGCAGTTGCCGCAAGGGGTCGTGTGAACCAAAAACCTATTAATAGATACGAACACATTCCAACTAATTCCCAAAAAAGATAAATTTGTATCAAATTTGAACTAGTAACTAATCCCAGCATCGAAGCGTTAAAAAAACTCATATAAGCAAAAAATTTCAAATAGCCTTGATCGTGAGACATATAATTGTCACTATAAATAAGAACCATTATTCCAACAGTAGTAATTAATATTAACATAATGGAAGTAAGCGGATCTATTAAGTGGCCTAAATCTAACGAAAAATCATTATTTAGGGTCCAAGACCATACATATTGGTAGACTGGACTGCCGTTTATTTGCTGAATAGACAGATTGGCGGAAAAAATCATAACGATACTTAGTAATAAAACACTAGGAAAAGCCCATATACGACGAATATTTTTTGTTGCCGTCGGGGCAAGTAAAAGGCCTACCCCTATTGCTATAGGAACCGGAAGGGGGACGAAAGGTATGATCCACGCATATTGATACATATGTTCCATAAAAAATAAACTTTTTTTCTTGTTAAATTGTTTCCGATTCACCAGCTCTTATATATATATATATTTAGATATATATTTTATATATTTAGAACGGAGCAAAAAAAATCAAGATATGAAAAGACTTTACTTTGATTACTTTAATAGATAGAAATAGAATAAATTTATTTGTATTGGAAATACAAATAAAAATTTAAAATGATTCCTTTTAAAAATTATTATTATTATAATATATGAACATATAGAATATAATATTTTCACTCATTGCATTATTACAATAATTTAGTTTAGATACATAAAACAAGTTCAAAAATTATGACAAAACAAATAAGTACTTGATTCCGAGGATCCTATGATCCACCAATAACTCAACCCGATAAACAAAATAACAAGATCTCCTTGTTTTTTTGTTATTTTCGTTAATTTATTCTGAATTCAGAATCATTAATTGGGTCTGAAATAGCCCGTTGGGGAACTAAGTGAGTTGCTTACATTTTTTTCAATAAAGCAACTTCAATTTATACTTGTGATCAATTTTATAATATTCGTCGATTTGTTACTCGTGACTTCAGTTTGCACAGAGCTGGAATAATATAAAAATTTCTGGTTCAAATCACATATCGTTTAATAAATTAATTTTAATTACTAATGGATACTAATTCTTTCGAATTTTCATTAGATATACTTTCTTGATCCTCGATCAATTACAATTAATAGAAAGAGTTTTACAGTCTAGTTCTTTAGCAAACTTCCGACCGGGAATTTTAAAAACTTTTTGTACGACAAACAAGTAATATATAATAAAGACTCTTTCGAATTTTCATTAGATATACTTTCTTGATCCTCGATCAATTACAATTAATAGAAAGAGTTTTACAGTCTAGTTCTTTAGCAAACTTCCGACCGGGAATTTTAAAAACTTTTTGTACGACAAACAAGTAATATATAATAAAGACTTGGAAAAGTCTTGGAATAATCTTAATAGATATGAACCAACGAATTCGATAATTTATAAGATAATAAATTCCCATTAATATTTTAAACTTAATGAGATGGAATTTTCTATTGTCGTATATTGTAGGATAAAATTTTTGTGTCTACTAGACATAGGCTCAAAAAATTAGGAACAATATACCATTTTTATCTTTACAAAGTTTTCTCTTTCTCATTAGTGGGTTTTTGTGGGACGGGGATTGTTATTTCCCCATCGATTCACTTTTCACAAAAATTTAAATTTAATTTAAAAGGGCTTATTGGGTTCTGTATAGGGCTTATTGGGTTCTGTATACCGAATATATATATTCTATATTTTAACTTAACTTTATTTTAACTTAACTTTAACTATAGGATAGATCAAGATACCTATCCATAAAGCGCAATACCCATTCCATAATGAATAATCATTTTATAAATATGGAAGATAAAATTTCACTTTATTGGTATATCTATAGCCTACTAATTGGTTTGACCAATACTTAATTGGTTTTATAAATAATACCACGAATTATAGGTACGATTAAAATCCTAGCAATTTTATAGTTAATCCAGTTTTCAAGCTATCCAAACTGAATGGTTTTTCGTGCGGTTTTAAAACTAACAACAATTGCCCCAATCCACACTACAATTAAGTAAGATAATGATTATTGAACGTTTAAATAGTAATTTAAAGGATATTTTGAATCTTTTTACAAAATAAATATTGCAATTGCCTCCTCCAATCTCGACGATTAAAAATGAATGGGCTATTATGATTTCGAGCAAGCCGCTATGGTGAAATCGGTAGACACGCTGCTCTTAGGAAGCAGTGCTAGAGCATCTCGGTTCGAGTCCGAGTGGCGGCATATTTCTAAAAAAGAAATACTAGTAAAATAAACACTATAATAATTCCTATAATGGATAGAATCTAATTCCAGATCTCCCATCCCATTGTTGGAGGATATCCTTTATTAGGATTTTTTTATGATATTTTTGACTTTAGAACATATATTAACTCATATTTCTTTGTCGATTGTTTCAATTGTACTCACGATTTATTTGATTAACTTATTAGTCCACGAAATCGTAGGATTATATGATTCGTCTGAAAAAGGAATGGTAGCCGCTTTTTTATGTATAACAGGATTATTAGTTATTCGTTGGATTTATTCGGGGCATTTACCCTTAAGTGATTTATATGAATCATTAATGTTCCTTTCATGGAGTTTATCCATTATTCATATGCTTCCTTATTTTAGAAAACATAAAAATCATCTAAGTGCAATAACTGCACCCAGTGCTATTTTTACTCAAGGATTTGCCACTTCAGGTCTTTTAACTGAAATGCATCAATCCACAATATTAGTACCTGCTCTACAATCACAGTGGTTAATGATGCACGTAAGTATGATGGTATTGAGCTATGCATCTCTTCTCTGCGGATCATTATTATCAGTAGCTCTTCTAGTCATTACATTTCGAAAAAATAAAAATATTTTTTTAAAATGTAAAAACAACCATTTTAGGTCATTTTCATTTGGCGAAATTCAATACGTGAATGAAATGAGCCATGTTTTACAAAAAAATTATTTTATTTCGTTTAGAAATTATCACAGGCATCAATTAATTCAGCAATTGGATTGTTGGAGTTCTCGTGTCATTAGTCTCGGCTTTCTATTTTTAACCATGGGTATTCTTTCGGGAGCAGTATGGGCTAATGAAGCGTGGGGATCCTATTGGAATTGGGACCCAAAAGAAACTTGGGCATTTATTACTTGGACAATATTCGCAATTTATTTACATACTAGAACAAATGCAAATTTTCAAGGCTCAAATTCTGCAATTGTGGCTTCTATAGGATTTTTTATAATTTGGATATGCTATTTTGGAGTAAATCTATTAGGAATAGGGCTGCATAGTTATGGTTCATTCGCATTAACATTTAATTGAAGAAAAGCAGTTACGAATAGAATATACAATACATAGGAATAATAGCATAAGCATAGATAACGAAAGGTTGTACGAGTTTTTGAAAATCATTTGAATCAAGTCAAGTAATGATTCAAATGATTTTCAAAAACTACAAAAATACTTGATTACAATATTACAATTTAAGTTTTAAGTTTAAGTGAATTTATTTTATTATAAAAAATATTATATTTATTATAAAATAAAAACTATCTATAAAAATAATTAGATATAATAGCTTCTACCTTGTCAATTGACAGTGAGAGAACGAAATCCGGATAAATACCAATACCTATTACGGGTAGAAAGATACAGATTGAAAGAAATAGTTCTCGCGGACCAGAATCCAAAAAATGATAATTTTGAGAATTAAATTGCTTGTATCCGTAGAACATCTGACGTAACATAGATAATGAATAAATAGGAGTTAATATCATTCCAATTGCCGTTACAAAAGTGATTAGTATTTTTGGCATTAAAAGAAATTTTTGGCTCGTAATTAGTCCAAAAAATACTACCAATTCTGCAACAAAACCACTCATTCCAGGCAATGCAAGAGAAGCCAGCGAAAAGCTACTGAACATTGTAAATATTTTTGGCATTGGGATAGTTATTCCTCCCATTTCATCGAGATAAACAAGCCGTGTTCTATCGTAACTCGTTCCTGCCAAGAAAAAAAGTGCAGCACCGATAAATCCATGAGAGATCATTTGTAAAAGGGCCCCATTGAGTCCTGTATCAGTTATGGAACTAATTCCTATAATTATGAAACCCATATGAGATACAGAGGAAAAGGCAATTCTTTTTTTTAAATTGCGCTGACCAGGAGATGCTGAAGCTGCATAGATTATTTGAATTGCACCTACTATCATCAACCAGGGAGAAAATATAGAATGAGCATGGGGTAATAATTCCATATTGATACGAACCAATCCATATGCTCCCATTTTTAATAAGATTCCAGCTAAAAGCATACATGTACTGTAATGGGCTTCCCCATGAGTATCTGGTAACCATGTATGTAGGGGTATAATCGGTAATTTGATAGCATAAGCAATAAGAAATCCAAAATAGAATAGTATTTCCAATGCCACAGGATACGGCTGATTGGCTGATGTTTCAAAATTTAATGTTGGTTCATTAGAACCATATAAACCCATACCTAGAACTCCCATTAAGAGAAAAACGGAACCCCCCGCGGTGTACAAAATAAACTTTGTAGCTGAGTACAAACGTTTCTTCCCTCCCCACATGGATAAAAGTAGGTATACAGGAATTAATTCTAACTCCCACATGATAAAAAAAAGTAAAAGATCTCGAGAAGAAAATGATCCTATTTGACCGCTGTACATTGCTAACATAAGGAAATGGAACAATTTCGAATCTCGAGTAACTGGCCAAGCCGCTAAAGTAGCTAAAGTAGTGATGAATCCCGTGAGTAAAATGGGTCCTATGGAAAGCCCATCAATTCCCAGTCTCCAATGAAAATAAAAAAAATCGATCCATTTATAATCTTGTTCCAATTGGATTAATGGATCATCCAATTGGAAATGATAACAGAATAAATAGGCCGTTAAAAGTAGTTCTAATAAGCATATACAAATAGTATACCACCTAATAACCTTATTTCCTCTATGAGGGAAAAATAAAATGAAAGTACCCGCGAATATTGGCAAAACAACAATTATAGTTAACCAAGGAAAATCATTCGTGGTAAAAACAAGATACACTTACTTTGACTTTGATCCGAAAACCCGTACTCGAGAAAATAAAAAATTATTATATAATAATAAAATAATAATTTTTTATTTTCTCGAGTACGGGTTTTGTCGGTAAAGATAAAAAATGATGGATTCAAGTGGAATTTTCTCGAACGTATCAATAAGCTAGACCCATGCTACGAGTTGTCTCGTGCCATAAATAAACCCGGACACTCAAAAAATCGGTTGGGCAAGCGGATTCACACCTTTTACAACCTACACAGTCTTCTGTTCTTGGAGCAGAAGCAATTTGTTTAGCTTTACACCCGTCCCAGGGTATCATCTCTAATACATCCGTGGGGCAGGCTCGTACACATTGAGTACACCCTATACATGTATCATAAATCTTTACTGAATGTGACATTGGATCTATAATTTTTTTTTAACATCATAAAATTTCGATCTAGTAAAGTAGTAAATTAATTATATATTGTGGACACCAGATGAATCAATGATTTAGTAGATTTACCAGAATCAATCTACTTATGGATCTGCTCATGAAAGAAGGCCAAGATACTTTGATTTATTACATTTTATCAAACAGCACTATATGCTGCACATACCCATTTTTTTTATTGGCAGATATTCTATATATTTTTTTTATATGTATACCCCTATTTATTCAACAAATTCGATTGATTGATACGAGTTGATTTTCTGTTACGATGAATTGATGAAACAATAGCTAATCCAATAGCTGCTTCAGCGGCTGCAATTGCTATAACAAAAATAGAGAAAATGTCTCCTTTTAATTGGCGACTATCAAATAAATCCGAAAATGTTACGAAATTTATATTAACTGCATTCAGTATAAGCTCAAGACACATAAGCGCTCGAACCATATTTCGACTTGTAATTAATCCATAGATGCCGATGGATAATAAATAGGCACTCAAAACAAGTACATGTTCGAGCATCATTGAACAACTCCTCATCAATCTTGATTCATTTCAATATGAACAACAATTCAACCGATTCAATTGGCTAAAATCGAATTTTAAAAGTACGAAAGAAGGTATTAGTAATAGAAAATAGATATAAATATATATAATTTCTGTTTTTTTTATACATTTTTATACATGAACAATAAAAAAAATAGTTTAATTTAAAGAAAAGAACAAGTCTACAAGTCTATATTAATTAAATTAAATTATATTAATTAATATAATTTTTTTAATTTCATTTCGAAATTTTTAGTACTGACGAGCCATAGTAATTGCACCTATCAAGGCAACTAAAAGAATTATCGAAATAAGTTCAAATGGAAGAAAAAAATCTGTTGATAAATGAATCCCAATTTGTTGACCATTATTTATCAAGTCCTGCTCTATAATCTGGTTTGACCTTGTAGTCCAAATAATACCGTACCATGACGTATCTGGGATAGTAGTAATTAATGAAAAAAAAATACTTGTACAAACCAGTGAAGTGACTCCATCTCCAACAGTCCAAAGATAGAAATCTTTGTAATATTCTGAACCATTCATAAACATCACGGCAAATACAATTAATACATTTATTGCTCCCACATAAATAAGAAGCTGTGCAACAGCTACAAAATGGGAGTTCGATGGAATATGGAATAAGGATGTACAAACAAGAACCAATCCCAACGAAAAGGCAGAAAAAATGGGATTCGTAAGTAATACCACTCCTAGACTTCCCACTATAAGACCCAATCCCAAAAAAACTAAAAGAAAATCATGTATTGGTCCAGGCAAATCCATTCTATGTAAAATAAAAAAAATTTAAGTAGAAATTTTTCATGACCTTATTGAACAAACAAGAAAAAAAGAGTTTACCTTATTTTTCTTTATTTTTTTTTTTGATACGCTTCTAGCTTCTAATTGAATTAAATCAATATAGGGTCGTGTGTAGATTGATGTAGATACGTTTATTTATTATATCAATGATTGAATACCATTTGTTTATCTGAAAATTTTGTTCAAAATTCAATTATTTTTATTATTATTATTTATTTATAGTATAGAATAATTATTCTATTTTGTTTTTTATATTTATTTAAATATTATAATAAATATGATAATCACAGATATCATATTTATATATATACTGTATGTAATGTACTACTCTATGTAATGTAGTATTTTAATATACAGAGAATAGATGAATATATTTTTTTGAATATATAAAAATCATTACCCCTTTTTTTTATTTTTAGTTATTGTCTAAGCAAAATAAAATGAAAGAAGCTTCACTACTTTCAATCAAAACAGAATCTTAGTAATTGGTAATTGTTCTTGAATCAAGTGGTTTAGCCGTGCCTTTTTTGATTTGAGTCGAATTCATAATTATTCTAATTGTGGAATCTCCAATTACTGACATTGGCAACCGACCCAAAGAAATTTGATTATAATTCAACTCGTGACGATCATAAGTAGAAAGTTCATATTCTTCAGTCATTGATAAACAATTCGTTGGACAATACTCAACACAGTTACCACAAAATATACAGATTCCGAAATCAATACTGTAATTAAGCAATCGTTTCTTTCGAATATCAGTTTCCAATTTCCAATCAACAACGGGGAGATCTATAGGGCATACCCGAACACATACTTCACAAGCAATGCATTTATCAAATTCAAAGTGGATTCGACCGCGGAAACGCTCTGATGTGATCAATTTTTCATAAGGATATTGAATAGTTACAGGTAAACGATTAGCATGAGATAGGGTAATCATAAAACTTTGACCGATATACCTTGCAGCCCTTACTGTTTGTTGGCCATAATTCATGAACCCGGTTACCATGGGGAACATTTTTTGAATATCTATGAATAATTTGATGTTTCTTTCTCTTGTTTGAGAGAAGTTATTAATTTTTATTTAATATCCCGTTACAATGAAAAAAGTTGGGAAGAAGTTGTCAATAATAGATTACCTAAAGAAATAGGTAAAAGAAATTTCCACCCAAGATTTAATAGTTGGTCTATTCTCATCCTAGGTAAAGTCCATCGTGTTGTGATAGGAATGAACAGGAACAAATAAGCTTTAGCTAATGTAATAAAGATACCAATTGTTGTTACAAAGACTCCACCTATTTCATTTATTCCAAAAAACTCAGGAATTAATATGTACGGAATAGAGAAATTCCAGCCGCCCAAGTAAAGAACTGTTACAAATAATGAAGAAACTAGTAGATTTAGATAGGAAGCAACGTAAAATAAACCAAATTTTATACCTGAATATTCAGTTTGATAACCTGCTACTAATTCTTCCTCTGCTTCTGGTAAATCAAAAGGTAATCTCTCGCACTCTGCTAGGGAAGAAATTAGAAAAACAGTAAACCCTATAGGTTGGCGCCACAGATTCCAACCCCAAAAACCATATTTTGACTGCGCCTCAACTATATCAACTGTACTTGAACTGTTAGATAATCATAGTCGATGATAACATCACCATTTCCATCGCTATTGCAAAACCGTACATGAGACTTAAGCTTCATACGGCTCCTCGATGGCCACTAATAAATTTAAGAACTGGTTCAATATTCGATATATGTGTCTTATCTTATAGGGTAGATAGAGTAAAGATATATCGGAGAGTCCCAAATTAGACCAATGCAATTCTGTCTGCTATAATAAAAAAGTGCTTCTGAATTGATCTCATCCTTTAGCTTTAGAATTTCATTTTTTGTTCAGTAATCTTTTTGTTAAACTTAACACTTCAATAAAATACTCGTTGTATCAATAGATATTTCGACGCATTTCTTGCGATTACGAATAGAATAAGAATTCAACATTAGTTCATGAATCATCATGATGATAAGAATTCTATCTCTATAAAAGGATTACTTCGTTCCTGATAGTAATTGGTTTAATCGGTGGGTAGGGGCATACTCTGGATCGGGATCGTGGGGAGGTACTGCTTGATCATTTCTACCAACTTAAAGCCCCATCAGGATTCCTTTTATGTTATGCTATGCGAAAATAACAAATAACCCCTTGGATAATTTACTTACATTATCACCATTACTAATCCTTTGTGTACCTTGGTATTCCTAGCCATCCACTCATATTTCTTCGATCCCCGGTATGGTAATACGTACAATAATAAAAACTCCATATGATCGATCTTTTGTACCCGCTTCAAACTCTGATATGATGGCTAATCAACCAATCTTGGGGCACCCCGTTTCTACTGTATTATATTTACGTCCGCTTAACTCTTGTACCTAGGGAATGAGACTCAATCTTTTTACTGCCAATTTAGAAGCTGTTTTATTTCACTCATATAACTATCTGGTTTAGTTCATCGCCCCGAATGATGAATAAAAGAATGAAGATATTTATTCAAATTAAATAATTCAATTCAACTTTTTTCCTAGAACGAAAATGAAAAAGGTAAAGTTAAAAAGTACATGTCCCAACGAATCGCACGTAGAGATATTGATAACACACATGGAGTTAATGGTATTTCATAACTAATTGATTGAGCAGCAGCTCGTAGACCACCTAAAAAGGAATATTTATTATTTGACCCATATCCTGACATAAGAAGTCCAATAGGCGCGATACTAGAAATGGCAATCCATAAAAAAACCCCTATACTGAGATCCGCTAAAACAAGGTGGTAACCAAAGGGAATTACTGAATAACTTAGTAAAATGGATATGACCGCGATAGACGGCCCGATACTGAATAAACTAATATCTCCCCTAGATGGGAGAAGATCTTCTTTTAAAAGTAGTTTGGTACCATCCGCTAGAGCTTGAAGAATTCCAAAAGGACCCGCGTATTCAGGTCCAATGCGTTGTTGTACTCCCGCAGATATTTGTCTTTCTAACCACACAATTACCAGTACCCCTATTATGATTCCAAATACAGGAGTAAAAATAGGAATAAGTAACCATATGAGCCCATAAACCTCTTTTAAGGATTCCGATCTGGAAAAAGAATTGATAGCTTGTACTTTTATCGTCTCAATTATCATTTCAACGATCAACTTCTCCCATAATAATATCTATACTACCTAGTATTGTCATAATATCGGCCAATTTCATTTTTTTAACTAGCTGAGGAAGAATTTGCAAATTGATAAAACCAGGTGGACGAATTTTCCATCTCCAGGGAAAAACACTCCGATCTCCTACCAGAAAAATTCCCAATTCCCCCTTGGGGGCTTCTACTCTCACATAAAGCTCTTGCTTAGACAATTCAAAAGTGGGCGAAGGTTTCTTACTAATGAATCGATAATCAAAATCATTCCATTCAGAATCCTTTGTTTTATCAAAGCGCCGTACCTCTAAATTTTCATAGGGCCCTCCGGGAATTCCTTCCAGGGCTTGTTGAATAATTTTGATGGATTCCACCATTTCACCGATTCGGACTAAATAACGGGCTAGTGAATCTCCCTCTTTTTGCCATTGTACTTCCCAATCAAATTCGTCGTAAGACTCATAATGATCAATTTTACGAAGATCCCACGGAATTCCGGAAGCTCGTAGCATTGGTCCCGATAAACCCCAATTTATTGCTTCCTCTCCACTAATAATACCCACCCCTTCAACTCGTTCCAAAAAAATGGGATTACGTGTAATAAGCTTTTGATATTCAGTAACCCCTGTTAAAAAATAATCACAGAAATCCAAGCATTTATCTATCCAGCCATAAGGTAGATCAGCAGCCACCCCTCCGATACGGAAATAATTATGCATCATTCGCATACCTGTGGAAGATTCGAATAGGTCATATATTAATTCTCTCTCTCGGAAAATATAGAAGAAAGGGGTCTGCGCACCGATATCCGCCATAAAAGGGCCAAGCCATAACAAATGAGAAGCTATACGACTCAGTTCTAGCATAATTACTCTAATATAGCTCGCTCTTTTCGGTACTTGGATATTTCCCAACTGTTCTGGTCCATTTACCGTTATTGCCTCTGTAAACATAGTAGCTAAATAATCCCAACGTGTTACATAAGGAAGATATTGTATAATTGTTCGATTTTCTGCAATTTTTTCCATTCCTCTGTGTAAATAACCCAATACGGGTTCACAGTCAATAACATTTTCTCCATCTAGAGTAATGATGAGTCGAAGAACACCGTGCATTGATGGGTGTTGAGGACCCATATTGACTATCATGAGGTCTTTTCTTGTAGTCGGTACAGTCATATATTTTTTCCCCGATTCATTATTCCACGAATTGCTGAAAACCAAATGAAGTTCATTAAATATATAATATAAATAAAATCAAACAAAAAATGAACTTAACGAGTTTTTGGCTCCCGAATATCCAATTGACTAATTAATTCTTTATAGCGTACTCTATTTTTCTTTGACAAATAAGCCAGCAGCCGTTGACGTTTTCCCAGAATTTTACGTAGACCTCTCTGAGATAAATAATCTTTTCTGTGCAATTCCAAATGGGAAGTAAGTCTACGTATCTTATTGGTGAAACTGAATACTTGAAATTCAACAGACCCCCTATTTTCTTTTTTTTCTTCTTGCGAAATAACTGAAATGAATAAATTTTTAACCATAACAAAAAATTCTTCGTCCCTTTTTCTTTATTTACATTACAAATATAGATTTTACTGATCAGTAATAATAATGCCAGTCATTTTTATTTGTTATACACAATAATCTGGATTTATTCGTATACTTCTTTTTTTTATCAAATTCACTTAATTGATAATCAAATCAATACAATCCCACAAAATACAAGGATTTTCACCTAAGATAAGATAAGAAGATTATGACGATTCATTACTTACTAGATAGAATTGCTAAAATGAAAGTCAGGTAATCAGTATCATGTACCATAATGTAATATAACATTACAAGGCTGTATATATTTGTTTGTGTTCATATACCATGTCAGAGATGCCGCTTGATCCATGTAATGTAAATGTATCATCAACTAATTATCAATCGTGGATACATATGTAGCCTTGACATACCGAAACGACTACCATTATTGGTATCAAACCAATAGCGATTCATACAAGCAAAATCTTCGAATCGATAATTTGGCCAAAGAAATAATTTGAACTTAATAAATCGATTTGTATCTACATCAAGATGCTTATCCTCATAAAAAAATTGACCACAGCGCTTTACATTGTTCCCATTGCAAAATACTGGATTTCTATCCCCAACATCGGCATTTCTTGAATTTAAACAAACGAAAATTCTCAATTCTCTACGACGTCTAGGAGATAAAAAATTTTCAGGAACAATAAAATCATAAAAATTTTCGTCTCTATTCCCATTTTCATGTCGTGCAATGGATTCATTAAGACCCTTTTTATCAACATTTATTTTTTCTTGGTATCTTCGATTAGTTTGGTGCTTACTCTTATGCACCCGTGAAATAGCTATGGTTTGGTACATGATAAATTGTCCGTCCCATTTTATGGATAGCCGAGCTGGTTCAATAATCAATAGTCCCCTTTTTATCAATTTTGTAAGAGTTGTAGACTTCGGAATCAGCATTACATCCAAACTTATTTCGTCCCTTTGAATAGAGGATATAGCAATTTCTTTTGGATTTCTCAATCTAAGGAGTAGGCAATATACCTTGATATTATTGAGTATTTTTTGATTAAAAGCATTATCCCATTTCAATTGAAAAAGAAAATATCTTTTCAGGAAGAAATCTAGTTCCGCTCCTATCTTGGATTTATTTTTATTTGTGCTTTTTTGAATGTATGATCCCCGATAATCTTCTTTAACATTTTTTTTTTTTTTTGATGGATCGGATCCAAGATCTCCTTGGACTGGATGTTGTTTTTCTTCTTGATTTCGATTCTCTAATTCAAGAGATTTTTTTGGATTATATAATCTATCTTTTTTTTTCTTTTCATTGATATTTTTACTAATATTTTTATTTATATTCAATTTCAATTTAAAAAGAAGTAAATTAATTGGTACGATCCACGGTTGAATCTTATATGTATTATAAAGTAACACAAATTCTGGTAAAAACCACAGTTCTAGATTCGATATCGTACAATTTAGGATTTCTTCATTCATTCCCATCCAGTCAAAAGATGTTTTTGTTTGATTGGTTGGGCAGATTTGTTTATGAATCGTGAGATTAAAAAAAACTTTCTTATCCATTTTCTCAATTATTTGATAATAATTAGTCCGAGTCTTAGTATTTTTATTAATATTAATATTGGCGCTGGCCTCGATATCTCTATTTCTCCATTCCTCAATATCGATATTTTTTCTAAGACAAAAATTAATAGTTCTCCAATCAAAATATTTTCTATCCGTATTTTTATCCCTATCAATAATAGAATCTTCTCGTAGATAGTTACCAAGATTTATATCTCTCGGCAAATAAAAGAATTCGGTATTATACTTATTGTAATTATAGGGAATCTCTTTGGTCTCATTTACTTGTAATGGCGACCCATAAATATATGAACCTTTCTTATCTTCATAATTCATATATTTATTTGATAAAAGATCAAATTTGTAGTTTTTTAATTTATCTTTTCGGTTCGGTAATGAATTTACTGCATATGCATAATTGTTTTCTTTCTTGTAATGAATTAATCGGTCTTTTTCATATGAATAAAAATGGGTTGGGTTTGTATTTTGAATCATCAAATTTTGATTGATTCTATTTCGCCAATTTTGCGGTACTAATCTAGACCATCTAGTCTGAGATAAATTGTATTTATAGTGATAATTACCCATTAACCAGCTTTTCCATTCATTCATTTTTAAACCGCGAAGTTTCTTATACCTTGATTCGGAATGAAATATTCCTTGTGTTCCAAAAAAATCTTTTTTTATTCTATCCTTAATAAAAGGAATTGTTCCGTGATATTGAAATAAAAATTTCAAGTAATGTTTGTTGATAACTTGTGCTTGTGATAATTTGTAAAATACGTATGCCTGTGACAACGAAGAAAGGTCACAAAAAATCTGCGAATTTTGATTACTAATATTATAAATCCACTTAGTCGAAATAAAATAAATTTTATTTTGTTTTGTTTTATCAATATAAATTCCTTTTTTTTTTGTTTCATCATTGGAATTATCCGTTATTTTGTTTTTTAATTGAAGTAAATTTTTTACATGCATTCTGGGAATATTAATGATACGTAAAAAGATATCTCTGTATATCCTTTCAATAAAAAAAAAAAAAAAATAGTGACATTTGCGCATTAGTCGAGCACTTCTTCTTTTTAATATCTGCCAAATATTTTTCGGAGATTCTAATCTTTTATCATTATAATTTGTTTCGTTAGGACTAATGTTTATATACGTAGTTATAAATATGTTTTTTTTATCTTTTGTTATTTTTTCGATTTGATTTCTGATTGTATTTGTCTTATCAGCCAGATCTTTCATCTTTTTTTCTGTCAGTGAATAATTTGTCCAATCCGCAGATCTAATTCGAATGGACGATTCATGATTTATATGATTACTTATTAGTGATTTTTTATTTTTTATATTTATATTCGATTCATATACTTCCCTCAATCCAAATAATGGAATTAGACTTACTTTTTTAAGTTCTTTCATTATTCTTTTTATAAATCTAACTATTTTTCTAACCCATCTTGTTTTTTCTTTTGATACTTTTCGAAACCGTTTTGTTCTTTCGTTTATAATTTTTAGGGCTATAAAACATTTAAAACATTTTTTTTTCACTTTCATAAGTCTTTTTTCAAGTTGTTTCCAAACGGGTTCAAAAAAAGAAGGTAGTTGTCGGGGAGAACCAAAAGGTAATTCAGCTTCCATTCCCCAAACTGTTAAAAAACAAAAATTTTGTTTTTTACCTTTCTTTTTCATGGAATCTCTAGGATGTGATTGTAGCTTAGATCTGTGCCACGGTTTCAGACAGAAAGGAAATAGGATCTTTATCTGAATACCGTCGCTTAACCAATTTTTAGGAAATTCCGTTTCTGATAATTGAACACCGTTATAGGTGCATTTAACATGCATTTCTCTACTCCAATCTTCCAAATCCTCATGCCACTCGGGGGATTGAAATACTAGTATACGTCCAACATTTTTGGCTATTATCAACGAGGGAAGTACTAGATGTTTTCTAAGAATTGATTGGGTT